TATATATAGATAAAAGATATGCAAAAATCGTACAAAATCTTACTAGAAAAATATAATTTAATTTTTTGTTTTTCAACAAAAGTTTATATATTTATGTATACATAGAATATTCGTAAGAAAGACTCGTTTTATTGATTCGTATCTTTATTTTGTGTTCTTTATGGATTCACATCTATATCTATAGAATCCGCTGTTGTACTATAGAAATTTGATTTGGTGAGACAAAGAATCTAAAAAAGATCTTCCTTTTTGAGCTCTGTCCTTTTTTTTTCTACATTTCTTTCATTTATACAGAATAAAATACACCCAAGGATTTAAGAACCCTTTAAAAACCCATTGCCTAATGAAAACTTTAATTTTTTCTATTAATTGGTCAAACTTGAGTAAAGAATACTTCCAAATTCCATTTTAAAATTCGAATCAAACTAGTAATTAAAGTAATTAATTTGTTAAAAGATACACGTTTTGTTAAAAAAAATCTTATATAAAATGTTAGATATTATAGCGTTTCCTATAAATGCCTTTTTATTGAAACGTAAAATAATCAATAAATTTTATAATTTATAATGAAACTAGTTAATGATTTGAAACAAACTTACTAAAAAGCGAGATTAGTACAAAATTTTTACCTTAGTTAATCCTATGATTCATATCATAATCAAGTAATCTTTTTAGTGTAATTTTTTATCCTTACTTTATGAATATAAAGTCATCTAATAATAATGAAATTTTGTATTTTCGTTATTTTAATAAAAATCTTAGTTAATAACTAAATTCTCTTTTTATGAGCAAGTTGGTCATATCATTTGCCCAAGTGTAACTTCTTTATTTTAATATTTAATTTTAATATTTAAAGTCTTTTGGAAAGACCCAGATAATATATAAATAATATATAAAATTCGAAAAATATCTTTAAGTTAGTACATCTCTTGATTTTTTTATTGACCCCTTTTTGTTTTGAAATTGAAAGGGGGTAGGATCCGGTAAATCGTAAACAATCAATTAAGAATAAAAATTTTTTTTATGGAACAGACATATCAATATGCGTGGATAATTCCTTTCCTTCCACTTCCAGTTCCTATTTTAATAGGAGCGGGACTTCTTCTTTTTCCGTCGGCAACAAAAAGTCTTCGTCGTATGTGGGCTTTTCAAAGTGTTTTTTTGTTAAGTATAGTCATGCTTTTTTCTATCAATCTGTCTATTCAGCAAATAAATGGCAGTTCTATCTATCAATATGTATGGTCTTGGATCATCAATAATGATTTTTCTTTAGAATTCGGTTACTTGATCGATCCGCTTACTTCTATTATGTCAATATTGATTACTACTATTGGAATTATGGTTCTTATTTATAGTGATAATTATATGTCTTATGATCAAGGATATTTGAGATTTTTTGCTTATATGAGTTTTTTCAGTACTTCTATGTTAGGATTAGTTACTAGTTCTAATTTGATACAAATTTATATTTTTTGGGAATTGGTAGGAATGTGTTCATATCTATTAATAGGGTTTTGGTTCACACGGCCTGTTGCTGCAAATGCTTGCCAAAAGGCATTTGTAACTAATCGTGTTGGGGATTTTGGTTTATTATTAGGAATTTTAGGTTTTTATTGGATAACAGGGAGTTTCGAATTTCGAGATTTATTCAAAATATTCAATAACTTGATTTCTAATAATCATAATGAAGTCAATTTTTTATTTGTTACTTTCTGTGCCGTTCTATTATTTGCCGGTGCAGTTGCTAAATCTGCACAATTTCCCCTTCATGTATGGTTACCGGATGCCATGGAGGGACCTACTCCTATTTCGGCTCTTATACATGCTGCTACTATGGTAGCTGCGGGAATTTTTCTTGTAGCTCGGCTTATTCCTCTTTTCATAGTTATTCCTCATATAATGAATTTCATCTCTTTGGTAGGAGTAATAACAATATTATTCGGAGCAACTTTTGCCCTTGCTCAAAAAGACATTAAGAGAGGTTTAGCCTATTCCACAATGTCTCAATTGGGTTATATGATGTTAGCTCTAGGTATGGGGTCTTATCGAAGTGCTTTATTTCATTTGATTACTCATGCTTATTCGAAAGCATTATTATTTTTAGGATCTGGATCCGTTATTCATTCAATGGAAACTCTTGTTGGATATTCTCCAAATAAAAGTCAGAATATGGTTTTTATGGGGGGTTTAACAAAGCATGTCCCAATTACCAAAACCGCTTTTTTATTAGGTACACTTTCTCTTTGTGGTATTCCGCCTCTTGCTTGTTTTTGGTCCAAAGATGAAATTCTTAATGATACTTGGTTGTATTCACCAATTTTCGCAATAATAGCTTGGTTTACAGCGGGATTAACCGCATTTTATATGTTTCGAATCTATTTACTTACTTTTGAAGGACATTTAAACGTTCATTTTCAAAATTATAGTGGCAAAAAGAATACCCCCTTCTATTCAATATCTCTATGGGGTAAAGAAGATTCAAAAAGAATTAACAAAAATT